ATTTTTTTACATTATTATAATAATTAGCAATCCCATTTGATAAAACTTGCTGGGGAACGTATTACTAGAGACTTATCTGTTAAAGGGGGGTTAGATAGAGATGATAGTAATGTCCTGAGATTAGGGGGGTAGGGGGGTAAAACGAATTATAAACCAGGGGGGGAGATCATTAGAATGTCTGAGATATAGTATACTTATGTCCTTGATATCAGTTATGTAACTCTTCTATTAAATTCTTTCCACCATTCACCTTAATTCTTTGGATCCATTTAATGTGTGTTCACCCTTATTTTAAATTTACCGTGTGCACTGTGAAATGTCAAGTGAAAGGAAAATAGAAAAAGGTAACCAAATGCCCGATGGAAAGTATGCTTGCATGGGGGGTCTCTCGGAGATGTACTCCACCATTAACTTATGTCAGCGTTAGGGAAAGTATGAGGGATAATATCAAGATATGGCCCTGAAGTAGGAACCAAATGCCAGGAATAATTCACTAAGTGAAACCCCCACAATAGTTGTCCCTCACCTTCAATAAGAGTATGCATTAAGAAATCAACTGATGGTCGGTTCTTACTACATTAAGATGTTTAATTTAATAGGATGGTGGGTACTTGGTATATCTTGTATGATGAGTTTAATGTTTGGTAATAGATGTTATGGTATATGTCTGATATAAATTAATGGTGATAATACATATTATGTCTTTAAAACATATACTTATTAAATGGTTTATATAAATTAATGGTGATAATACATATTATGTCTTTAAAACATATACTTATTAAATGGTTTATATAAATTAATGGTGATAATACATATTATGTCTTTAAAGCATATACTTATTAAATGGTTTATATAAATTAATGGTGATAATACATATTATGTCTTTAAAGCATATACTTATTAAATGGTTTATATAAATTAATGGTGATAATACATATTATGTCTTTAAAGCATATACTTATTAAATGGTTTATATAAATTAATGGTGATAATACATATTATGTCTTTAAAGCATATACTTATTAAATGGTTTATATAAATTAATGGTGATAATACATATTATGTCTTTAAAGCATAGTACTCAAAGAATAGTTTAATTTAGAATCTTAGCTTTGGGAGTTAAGGGTGGGAGTTAAAATCTCCCTTGTTTGAGCAAAAGGGAGGATTTTAACCTCCGGCATCCGACTTACAAGGGCGGCGTTCTGACGCTGAACTACTTATGCACTTTAATTTTAGCATTTTATTTTCGATAAGGCCTGCTACGGGTAGGAGAACAAGGAAGATGAGGAAGTAAAGGAAGGAGGCGACTTGACCGATGACGATGAAGGGGGCTTCGACAGGCATGCCTCCGATTCAGGTGAGGATAATGACGTCCGCGATGAGGGTTCAGAGTAGTATCTGGCTGATGGGGCGGAATGTCATGGCCTGGTGTTTTGAGGTGTGTAAGATGGGAACTGCCAGTAGCACAAGGATGGAAGCTAGTAGTGCTACAACACCTCCCAGCTTATTAGGAATGGACCGAAGAATAGCGTATGCGAACAGGAAATATCATTCTGGCTTGATGTGAGGCGGGGTTACCAAGGGGTCAGCAGGGGTGAAGTTGTCAGGGTCGCCCAGGAGATTAGGAATAAATATTGCTAGGGAGGCTAGGGCAGTTAGAAGAATTGCAAAGCCTAGGACGTCTTTATAAGTGAAGTAGGGGTGGAAAGGAATTTTATCTGCGTTTGAGTTTAGCCCAAGAGGATTATTTGACCCTTTTTCGTGTAGGAACAGGAGATGAACTATTGTTGCGGCTACAATAATAAAGGGGAGCAGGTAGTGGAAGGAGAAGAAACGGGAAAGGGTGGGGTTATCTACTGAAAACCCCCCTCAAATTCACTGGACTAGGGTAGTGCCGATGTATGGGATAGCAGAGAGGAGGTTGGTAATTACAGTGGCACCTCAGAAGGACATTTGACCTCAGGGGAGAACGTAACCCACGAAGGCAGTCATCATTAGTAAGAGGAGAATTACTACGCCAATGTTTCATGTGGCTTGATAAAGGTATGAGCCGTAGTAAAGGCCTCGTCCGACGTGTAAATAGAGGCAGATGAAGAAGAAAGATGCCCCGTTTGCATGAATATATCGAATGAGTCATCCGTAGTTTACGTCTCGGCAGATGTGTGCGAGGGATGAGAAGGCCATGTCGACGTGGGCGGTGTAGTGTATGGCAAGGAAGATGCCTGTGGCGATTTGGATTGCGAGGCAGAGGAAGAGGAGGGACCCGAAGTTTCATCAAGTTGAAATGGAAGTGGGCACGGGGAGGTCAATAAGCGCATCATTTGCAATCTTGAATAATGGATGTTTTTTTCGGAGGGGGGCCATTAGTTTTTGTAGTTGAATAACAACGGTGGTTTTTCAGATCATTGGTCCTGGTTAAAGCCCAGGTGAAAATTATGACATATATCATAATATTATTTTTGATCGGTTTAGTACTGGGATTAGTTGCGGTTGCTTCTAATCCTTCTCCCTATTTCGCAGCACTGGGGTTGGTAATGGTAGCGGGAATAGGCTGTGGTGTATTAGTGGGTCATGGGGCGCCATTCTTGTCCTTGGTTCTATTTTTAATCTACTTAGGTGGAATGTTAGTTGTATTTGCGTATTCATCGGCGCTTGCTGCTGAGCCTTATCCAGAAAGCTGAGGGAGTCGGGCTGTTGCATTGGATGTCAGTATATATTTGGTAGGGGTAGTATTAGTTTCTGGGATGTTTTGAGGGGGTTGATATGAGGGATCTTGGATTTCGGTTAATGAGTTTGGGGAGTTTTCTGTACTACAGGGAGATGTAGGAGGGGTTGCGTTAATATACTCGTTGGGGGGTGGGATGCTGGTAATTAGTGCCTGAGTGCTTCTTCTTACTTTATTTGTAGTACTAGAATTGACGCGGGGTATGAGTCGTGGGGCGCTTCGGGCAGTTTAGTAGGCGAGGAGAAGTACTGCCAATGTAAAGGTGAGGAGGAATAAGGTGAGGTATGTTTTGATTATGCCTTGTTGGGTATTACTTGTTGTTGTAATCAAAGGAAGGTTTAGTGAAGCGATGGCTTTAGGGCCTGTTTTTTCTAGTCAGGTTTGGTCAAGCATTTGGCTGGCGATAGTCTGTCCGAGGGCCAGGCTTATTTTAGGAATAAAGCGGTGTATGGTTGCTGGAAAGAACCCCAGCATATTGGAGAAGTGGTGGGGGATTAAGGTAGGGGTGGGTTTAAATTGTTTGCTTGTTAGGGAGGCCAGTTCGAGGGCCATTAGTAGTCCAAGGATGGTAACGGCTAGGGCGGCGAGTTTAAGTAGAGGAGGTATTGTTATGACAGGGGTTTTTAAGGGAAGGATGTTTGAGGTAATAAGGAAACCAGCAATGATGCTTCCTCATGCAAGTCGTTTAATGGGGTTAATTACTGTTGGGTTATTTTCGTTAATGGGGGATAGGGATGGGAATCGGGGGTGCCCCATAGATACAAAGAATACAACACGTAGGCTATAGATAGCTGTGAAGGAGGTGGCTAGAAGAGTTAAGGTTAGGGCTCAGGCGTTAAGGTAAGAGGTATTAAGCGCTTCAATAATAGCATCTTTAGAGAAGAAGCCTGCCAGGAAAGGTGTTCCTGTAAGAGCGAGGCTACCAATAGTAAGGCAGGAGGATGTAAAGGGGGTAAGGTGATGCATGCCTCCTATTTTTCGGATGTCTTGTTCATCATTTAGGGAGTGGATAATTGAACCAGAGCATAAGAAAAGTATTGCTTTGAAGAAAGCGTGGGTGCAGATGTGGAGGAAGGCAAGTTGAGGCAAGTTTAGCCCAATAGTTACTATTATTAGGCCTAACTGGCTGGAAGTAGAGAATGCAACAATTTTTTTAATATCATTTTGGGTGAGGGCACATGTGGCGGTGAATAGGGTGGTAAGTGCACCAAGGCATAAGCAGGTGGTGAGGGCTAATTGGTTGTTTTCAATTAAAGGGCTCATTCGTACCAGTAGGAAGATACCTGCAACAACCATTGTGCTTGAGTGTAGAAGGGCGGAGACGGGGGTGGGCCCTTCTATAGCAGAAGGAAGTCAGGGGTGTAGGCCAAATTGGGCAGATTTGCCGGTGGCGGCAATAATCAGGCCTATGAGAGGGTAAGTTAAATCAAAGGTTTTGGTAGTGGCAAAGATTTGTTGTATGTCTCAAGAGTTGAAGTTTATGGCTATTCAGGCGAGGGCAAAAATAAGCCCGACGTCGCCGATGCGGTTGTAAAGGACGGCCTGCAGGGCCGCAGTGTTTGCGTCCGCTCGGCCGTACCATCAGCCGATGAGGAGGAAGGATATAATGCCTACGCCTTCTCATCCAATAAAGAGCTGGAATATATTGTTGGCTGTAACAAGTGTAATTATGGCGAGGAGGAAAATGAGGAGATATTTAAAAAAACGGTTTATGTTGGGGTCTGCATGTATATACCAGGAGGCAAATTCGAGGATGGATCAGGTCACATAAAGGGCGACGGGGGTAAAGATGACTGAATAGAAATCAAATTTAAAGCTAATGTTTACGTCGAAGATTAAGGTATTTATTCAGCTTCAGGTGGTAACAATTGTTTCTACCCCCTCGTTTAGGAGTAAAAATAGAGGAAGGAGGCTAACAAAGAAGGCTAATATTACTGCGGTTTTAACCTGAGTGAGGGCCCAGTTGGATTTTAGGGGTTGTGGAGAGAGGGTCGTTAATAGGGGGTATGTTAGAAGCATAAAAATAGTGATTAGGCTTGATGTTATGATGAGGGGGGCGAGGTGCATAGCTACTACTTGGAGTTGCACCAAGAGTTTTTAGTTCCTAAGACTAACGGATGAACTATTATCCTTTAGTAGCGGCAGGGGAAGATTAGAAGTTTACAACTATCATGATATTAATAGTCTTTGTTAGTAGTGAATTTTGATCTAACCGGGGGGGGGCTATGTGAGGAGGGAAATGAGGACGATTTTAAGTCTGGTTGTGGGTGCAGAGGTGGTAACTACTACTTGGATTTGCACCAAGAGTTTTTAGTTCCTAAGACTAACGGATGAGCTATTATCCTTTAGTAGTTGTTGCGAGTGAGCCCTGGAGTCCAACCAGGGTGACGAGGATTAGCAGTCCTTGTTGCTAGCAAGCCTCTCTCGGTGGACTAGGGGATTTTAACCTCTGTCTTTAGAATCACAATCTAATGTTTTGGTTAAACTAAATCTACAGTTATTTCAGCCTCAGGCAAGTTGGGGCTTAAGTGAAAGTAATAACAAGGGTGCTAGGTGAAGAATTGTAACTAAGTGTTCTCGAGAGTGGGTTGGGGCTAAGGTGGTGATGTGTGTTGGTAGGGGTCCTCGTTGAGTTGTAAGGAACATGTGGAGGGTGTAACTTGCTGTAATAAGGACGCCGGCTCCTGTTATTGTTAGGGTTCAGGGGGATCAGTTGAATAGAGCTGTAATAATTATAAGTTCTCCGGTGAGATTCAGTAGCGGGGGAAGTGCAAGGTTGGCCAGGCTGGCAATGAATCATCAGGTCGCTATTAAAGGGAGGGCCATTTGTAGGCCTCGTGTAAGGAGCAGGGTACGTGTGTGTAGTCGTTCATAATTTGTGTTTGCTAAACAGAAGAGTGCAGAGGATGTTAGTCCGTGGGCGATTATGAGAATAATTGCCCCTGTAAAGCCTCAGGGGGTTTGGGTAAGGATGGCGCCAACGACTAGGCCTATGTGACCCACGGACGAGTAGGCGATGAGAGATTTTAGATCTGTTTGACGTAAGCAAATTAGCCCTGTTATAACGACGCCTCAAAGTGCGAGGGCAATAAATGGATAGCTTAGTTGCTGGGTAAGGGGCTCTAGTAGGATCAGCATGCGTATAATGCCGTAACCGCCAAGCTTTAAAAGTACAGCGGCTAGGATTATGGAGCCTGCGACGGGGGCTTCTACGTGCGCTTTGGGTAGCCACAGATGGACTCCATACAGGGGTATTTTTACTAGGAAGGCCATGAGGCACCCCGCCCATCACAACTTATCGGCGTAGGATAGCAGCTGGTCAGGCTTAGGGTATTGAAGGGTTAGTAGGGAGAGGGAGCCTGTGTTGTTTTGGAGAAGAAGTAGAGCAACAAGGAGGGGTAGGGAGCCCGCCAGGGTATAAAATAAGAAATAGGTGCCTGCGTTTAGACGTTCTGTTTGATTGCCTCACCGGGTAATGATGATTAGGGTCGGGATAAGGGTAGCTTCAAACATAATATAAAACATGATTAGTTCTGTGGCGCTAAAAGCTAGAATTAAAAAAACTTGTAGGGATACTAGTAGTGTAATATATATTCGTTGTCGGTTAGCGGGTTCTAGGCTTGTGTGGTTTTGGCTTGCAAGGATTATTAGGGGTAGTAGTCAGCAAGTGAGGACAAGGAAAGGTGTTGAGAGGGTGTCTGTTGCTATGTACTGGTTAAGGGAGGCTCATCCTGTTTCTGAGAGGTTTTTTAATCAGGTTAGGCTGGCTAGTGCAATAATAAGGCTGTGAAGGAGAGCCGTAGGCCATAATCATTTGAAGGGGGTTGCCCAGATTGTGGGAATAAGCATTAGGGTTGGGATTAAAATTTTTAGCATTGTAGGAGGTTTAGTGTTTGTAAGCGGTCTGAGCCATGTGTGCGAGATGTTGCTACTAGAAGAGCGAGGCCGGCACTTGCTTCGCAAGCTGAGAATGCAAGGAGAAGTATAGGAGAAGTAGAAAAGTGTGTGGAGTCCAGTTGGAGCGTCCATAGGGAGAGGGCTATAAATAAAGAGAGTATTATCCCTTCTAGGCATAAGAGGGCAGAGAGGAGATGAGTTCGGTGAAAGGCCAGACCTATGAGGCCCAGCATGAAGACCGAGGAAAAGGCGAAGTGAGTAGGGGTCATTGGACAATTGCGGATTTTAACTGCAGTCTTTTGAGCCGAAATCAAATGTTTTTATTGAAACTAATTGTCTATTCGGCCCATTCGAGGCCTCCTTGAAGTCATTCATAAACCAGGCCGAGGGTAAGTAGTGCTAATACGGCAGTAGCTCAAAGGAAGGTGAGTAGGGGGGATGGCAGTTGGTCCCCCCAAGGGAGAGGGAGAAGAAGAGCGATTTCTAGGTCAAAAAGGAGAAAAAGAATGGCAACGAGGAAGAAGCGAAGGGAGAAGGGAAGACGGGCGGAGCCTAGGGGGTCGAACCCACATTCGTAGGGGGAAAGCTTTTCATGGTCAGGGCTTATTTGGGGAAGTCAGAAGGAGACTAAGGCCAGGATGGTGGAAAGTGCAATGGTAATTACAATAATAGTGGTAAGTAGGTTCATTATCTTTCCTTGGGTTTTAACCAAGACCAAGTGGTTGGAAGCCACACATACTTGCTTTAGTACTAGAAAGATTAAGAGCCTCATCAGTAGATGGAGATATATAAGAATAGTCAGACAACGTCTACAAAATGTCAGTATCAGGCAGCTGCTTCGAACCCGAAGTGGTGGTCAGATGTGAAGTGGTACTGAACTTGACGGAGTAGGCAGACAGCTAGAAATGTTGAGCCAATAATTACATGGAGTCCGTGAAAGCCTGTTGCTACAAAAAATGTGGAGCCGTACACCCCGTCTGCAATTGTAAAGGGGGCTTCGTAGTATTCTATTGCTTGTAAGAAGGTGAAGTAAAAACCAAGAATGATTGTGAGTGTAAGGGAGTGGATTGTCTCTTTTCGGTTGCCTTCTATTAGGCTATGGTGTGCTCAAGTTACGGTGACTCCAGAGGCAAGAAGTACTGCTGTATTGAGTAAGGGGACTTCAAAGGGGTCTAGGGTTGTGATGCCTGTGGGTGGTCAGCAGCCCCCAAGTTCAGGGGTTGGGGCGAGACTTGAGTGGTAGAAGGCTCAAAAGAATCCGAGGAAAAAGAAGACTTCAGAGGTAATAAATAGAATTATTCCAAATCGGAGGCCTTTTTGCACGGGAGGGGTGTGGTGTCCTTGGTACGTGCTTTCTCGGATGACGTCTCGTCATCACTGGTATATTGTGAGGAGTAATAGTACTAGTCCAAGGGTTATGAGAATTGTAGAGTTGAAGTGGAATCATATTGCAAGGCCTGATGTTATTAGGAGGGCGGCAACTGCGCCTGTTAGAGGTCAAGGGCTGGGGTCAACCATATGGTATGCGTGTGCTTGATGGGCCATTAGATATTTTCTTGTAAGTACAGGCTTAATAGAAGTACAAAGACGTAAGCTTGGATTATGGCGACGGCAACTTCAAGGATAGTTAGTAAAACAAGAACTACTGCTGTAAGAAAGGCCACAGGAGGCATAAGGGGTAAAAGAACAAAGGCAGCTGTTGCGATTAGTTGAATTAGAAGGTGGCCTGCTGTTAGATTAGCCGTTAATCGCACTCCCAGGGCGAGGGGCCGAATAAAAAGGCTAATTGTTTCGATAATAATTAATACTGGGATTAGTAATGTGGGTGTGCCTTCGGGCAAGAGATGTCCTAGTGCGAGGGTTGGTTGATTTCGTAAGCCTAGAATTACGGTGGATAGTCAGAGGGGTACCGCAAAGCCTAAGTTTATTGCTAGTTGTGTAGTAGGGGTGAAGGTGTAGGGAAAAAGCCCTAACATATTTATAGTGATAAGGAATAGCATTAAGGCGGTTAGTAGTATAGCTCATTTGTGACCCCCTGGATTTAGAGGGGTAAGTAGTTGTTGGGTAAAGCGGTTAATAGCTCAGCTTTGAAGGGTGATGAGTCGGTTGTCTAGTCATCGGTTGGTAGGCGTGGGATAAAATAAGAACCATGGAAGAAATATGGCTAAAGCTATAAGGGGAATTCCCAGAAGCGAAGGGCTCGCAAATTGATCAAAAAAGCTTAATGCCATGGTCAGGTTCAAGCAGCAGTAATTACGGGTTTAGCACTTTGGGAGGTTGGGTCGTTTAAGAAGCGGTGTGCTATTACTTTTAAGGGTACTACGGTGAGGAAGACGAGTCAAGAAAAGAGTAGGATTATAAGTCAGGGATTAGGATTGAGCTGGGGCATTTCACTAAGGGTGGGCGGGAGTCACCAGATTTTAGCTTAAAAGGCTAACGCTAAGGCCCTTTTTAGCTTCTTAGTGAGGCGTCTTCGAGCATAAGAGAGGACCAGTTTTCAAAGTGTTCTAAGGGAACTGCTTCGACTACGATAGGCATAAAGCTGTGGTTGGCCCCACAAATTTCAGAGCATTGGCCATAGAATACACCGTTTCGAGCCACAATAAAGGTTGCTTGGTTGAGACGACCGGGGACTGCGTCTATTTTTACGCCCAGGGATGGGACTGCTCAGGAGTGAAGTACATCTTCAGCAGAAATTAAAAGGCGGACGGGGGACTGAGTGGGCACTACTATTCGGTGGTCTGTATCTAGAAGGCGGAATTGGCCGGGGACTAGCTCTTGTGTAGGGATTATATATGAGTCGAATCCCAGGTCTTCATAGTCCGTGTACTCGTAGCTTCAGTATCACTGGTGGCCTATTGCTTTAATTGTAAGGTGGGGATCATTAATTTCGTCCATAAGGTATAGAATGCGAAGGGAGGGAAGTGCAATTAGGGTAAGGGTGATTGCTGGCAGAACTGTCCAGATAATTTCAACTTCCTGGGAATCTAAGGTATAAAGATCAGTGAGGGTAGTGGAGGCCATAACAACAATAATGTAAAGAACTAATGTGCTAATTAGGAAAATAATTATTAAAGCGTGGTCATGAAAATGGAGAAGTTCTTCTATAATAGGGGAAGCTGCGTCTTGGAATCCTAGCTGTGCGGGGTGGGCCATTGGTGATTTAAGACACGCGGGGTTTTAACCCGCTTCTCTGCCTTGACAAGGCGGTGTAATGGTCGGGTATACTAGTGTCTTATAAGAAAGTGACAGAGTGGTTATGTGATTGGCTTGAAACCAATTTATGGGGGTTCAATTCCTTCCTTTCTCGGTGATCGATATTGAACTTGCACATATGCAGGCTCTTCAAAGGTGTGATAGGGAGGGGGGCAGCCATGGAGTCACTCTACATTGTTCTCGGCGTGTTCGACTCAGAGTACTTCACGTTTAGAGGAGAAGGCTTCTCAAATAATAAACAGGAACAGGACTACTGCTGTAAGGGAGATTAAAGAGCCAAGAGAAGAGATTGTGTTTCACATGGCGTAGGCATCGGGATAGTCTGAGTAACGGCGAGGCATGCCAGCTAGGCCGAGGAAATGTTGAGGGAAGAAAGTAAAGTTAACACCCGTGAACATAATTGCGAAGTGGATTTTTGATCAAAGGGGGTGGAGGGCGTAGCCTGTAAATAAGGGGAATCAGTGAACGAAGCCGGCAATAATGGCAAATACGGCTCCCATCGAAAGGACATAATGGAAGTGTGCTACTACATAGTATGTATCATGAAGAACAATGTCTAGGGAGGAGTTGGCTAAAATGATGCCTGTTAAACCACCGACTGTAAAGAGGAAAATGAAGCCTAGGGCCCATAGGAAGGGCGCGTCTCATTTAATGCTAGCGCCGTGAAGGGTGGCTAGTCAGCTAAAGACTTTTACGCCTGTGGGGATTGCAATAATTATTGTGGCTGATGTAAAGTAGGCTCGTGTGTCGACGTCCATCCCGACGGTAAACATATGGTGGGCTCACACGATAAAGCCAAGGAGGCCGATGGCCATCATAGCTCACACCATGCCCATGTAGCCGAAAGGTTCTTTTTTTCCAGCGTAGTAGGCTACAATGTGGGAGATTATACCAAACCCTGGTAAAATTAAAATATAAACCTCTGGGTGACCAAAAAATCAAAAGAGGTGTTGATAAAGGATAGGGTCCCCGCCGCCGGCAGGATCAAAGAAGGTGGTATTTAGGTTTCGGTCTGTGAGGAGCATTGTAATGCCTGCGGCAAGTACGGGGAGGGAGAGAAGAAGCAGCACGGCTGTAATTAGTACGGACCACACAAAGAGGGGTGTTTGGTATTGTGAAATAGCAGGAGGTTTTATATTAATGATGGTTGTAATAAAATTAATGGCCCCCAGGATCGATGAAATTCCTGCTAAGTGCAGAGAAAAAATTGCAAGGTCAACGGAGGCTCCTGCATGGGCCAGGTTGCTAGATAAGGGGGGATAAACGGTTCATCCGGTTCCGGCCCCTGCTTCTACCCCAGAGGAAGCAAGGAGTAGGAGGAAGGAAGGGGGTAGAAGTCAAAAGCTCATGTTGTTCATTCGGGGAAATGCTATGTCGGGGGCGGCAATCATAAGGGGAATAAGCCAGTTTCCGAACCCTCCAATCATAATGGGTATTACTATAAAGAAAATTATCACGAAAGCGTGGGCTGTTACAATTACATTGTAAATTTGGTCGTCGCCCAGGAGAGAGCCCGGCTGGCAGAGTTCTGCTCGAATTAGCAGGCTCAGGGCTGTGCCTACTATACCGGCTCATGCACCAAATACTATATAGAGGGTGCCGATGTCTTTATGATTAGTTGAGAAGAATCAACGTGTAATGGCCACAGGTAGGATGGCTGAAGTAAAGCGGTGGACTGTAGTCCCATAGATAGAGGTGTAAATCCTCTTCCTTCCAAGCCTACGAGGTGTAACCATACCAGACTGCAAATCTGGAGAAGCAGGCTAACACCCTGCCGAGGCTTCCCCCTCCCCTCCCCCTCCCCTTAGGGGAGGGGGAAGCTAGACGGCTGCCTTCTGGTGTGGGCGCTTAGCTGTTAACTAAGATTTAGTAGGATCGAGGCCTACCCGTCTAGTAAAGGCCTTATCTTAATTAAAGTGTCTGTTTTGCATGCAGGAGATGTGAGGTAATATCTCGCAGGTCTTATCAGAGACTGGAAGATTTTAACTCCCACTTAGGGCTTTGAAGGCCCGTGGTCTTGCAGTTAGCCTAAGTCTCTTAGGGGGTCAGTAGTGCGATTGTAGCGGGGGTGAGAGGAAGTAGGGCAAGGGTGGCCAAGGTTGAAATAGCAAGGGGGAGGGTATGTTGTGATGATGGATGGCGTCAGGGGGTAGTACCGGTAAGGGTATTGGGGGAAATGGTGAGTGTTATTGCGTAGGAGAGTCGTAGGTAGAAGTAGAGACTAAGAAGGGCGGTCATAGCAGCGATTGTAGCGGTGGTGGCGAGGCCTTGTTTCGTCAGTTCTTGAAGGATTAGTCATTTTGGCATAAATCCGGTTAAGGGGGGAAGGCCTCCTAGTGAGAGTAAAATGAGGGGTGCTAGGGAGGTAAGTATGGGGGCTTTTGTTCAAGAAATAGCTAGGGTATTAATATTGGTTGAATTATTTAGTTTAAAGGTGAGGAAGGTTGAGAAGGTTATAATGAAGTATGTAAGAAGTGTTAGGAGTGTAAGAGAGGGGGAGAATTGTAAAATTAAAATTATTCAGCCGAGGTGAGCGATTGAGGAGTAGGCAAGAATTTTTCGTAGCTGGGTTTGGTTTAGTCCGCCTCAGCCTCCCACTAGGGTGGAAGTGAGGCCTAAAAGAATTAGGAGGGTAGAGTTGGTGGGTTGAATTTGTAAGAGAAGTGCAAAGGGGGCTAATTTTTGTCAGGTGGAAAGGATCAGGCCGGTGGTGAGATCAAGGCCTTGAAGGACTTCGGGGAGTCATGAGTGGGTGGGAGCAAGACCAATTTTGAGGGCGAGGGCGAGAGTAATTATAGTGATAGGGAGGGGGTGGGATATTTGTTGAATGTCTCATTGTCCGGTGAGTCAGGCATTGGTAGTGCTTGCAAAAAGGAGCATGGCGGCGGCTGTGGCTTGGGCTAAGAAGTATTTAATGGCCGCTTCTGTTGCTCGTGGGTGGTGGTGTTGAGTTATTAGGGGAATAATGGCGAGGGTATTTATTTCAAGTCCTATTCAGGCGAGTAATCAGTGGGAGCTTGCGAATGTGAGGGTGGTTCCTAGGCCTAGTCCAAATAGTAAGGTGGCTAAGATGCAGGGGTTCATTAATAATGGAAGGAATTTAACCAACATTGCCGGGGCATGGGCCCGGGAGCTTGCTTAGCTGACATTATTAGGAAGTGGTGTAATGGAAGCACTGAGAGTTTTGATCTCTCCGGATAGGGTTCGAGTCCCTTCTTTCTAAGGAGATGGGAGGATTTTAACCTCCATTAGCCACCTTATCATAGTGGTCCTTTACTTCAGGCACAGCTCCGAGGTTAAAGTTGTGGCGGGAGACCAGCGGATGCGACGGAAAGGGAGAGGTGTCAGATGATGAGGGCTAATGTGAGAGGGAGGAAGTTTTTTCAGATGAGGTGCATGAGTTGGTCGTAGCGGAACCGGGGGTATGATGCTCGGACTCAGAGAAAAACTATTGAAAGGAGTGCTGCTTTAGTTATTAGGTTGAGGGTAGTATATTCTGGGGTTGTGGGAATGTGGGAGGCCCCTAAGAATAATGTGGCGGACAGGGTATTTATAAGGAGAATGTTGGCGTATTCTGCTAAGAAGAAGAGGGCGAAAGGGCCTCCTGCGTATTCTACATTAAAGCCTGAGACTAGTTCGGACTCACCTTCGGTTAAATCGAAGGGTGCACGGTTGGTTTCAGCGAGGGTAGAAATATACCACATTGCGGCTAAGGGTCAGGCTGGTAAAATTAATCAGATGCTTTCTTGAGCAGTACTAAAGGTTTGTAATGTAAAGCCTCCTGTAAAAATAATAGTACTTAGGAGAATGAGTCCAAGGCTAACTTCATACGAGATGGTCTGGGCAACGGCTCGTAGGGCTCCAATTAGGGCATATTTTGAGTTTGAGGCTCAGCCTGAGCCTAGAATTGAATATACGGCAAGGCTGGATAGAGCTAGAATAAAGAGGATGCCGAGGTTAAGGTCTGTTACGGGGTAGGGGAGGGGGAGGGGGGCTCAAAGAGTAAGGGCAATAGTAAGGGCTAGTATTGGGGTTAAGAGGAATAGAACGGGAGAGGAGGTGGAAGGGCGTACTGGCTCTTTAATAAATAGCTTTACTCCGTCGGCAATGGGTTGGAGGAGGCCATAGGGCCCAACAATATTAGGACCTTTACGTAGTTGCATGTACCCTAGGACTTTTCGTTCAATTAGGGTCAGGAAGGCAACGGCGAGTAGAACGGGTACAATGAAGGCTAAGGGGTTAATAATATGGGTGATGAGTGTAGAGAGCATAGTTAGTGAGGGGACTTGAACCCCTGTGGAAAGGGCTTAGGTCTTTTGCAATACCGGTCTCTGCCACGCTAACTTGTCGTTTATCTCCGGCAAGATGAAGGGTATGCCCTTTTGTCTGTTTTAGTTGGTTTCAACAGGTGGGGGTAAGGCGTGCTTTAAGTATAGGCCTCTCCTTTTCGGTCCTTTCGTACTAGAAAAGATCATGGCATAGATAGAAACTGACCTGGATTTCTCCGGTCTGAACTCAGATCACGTAGGACTTTAATCGTTGAACAAACGAACCCTTAATAGCGGCTGCACCATTAGGATGTCCTGATCCAACATCGAGGTCGTAAACCCCCTTGTCGATATGGACTCTAAAAGGGGATTGCGCTGTTATCCCTAGGGTAACTCGGTCCGTTGATCGGCACTGCCGGATCATTATTGGTCAGATTTTCTGTTTTCTAGAGCGGGAGCTCTTAGCTGTGAGAGGATGTACTTAGTCCACATGGGGGTTTTATAGTTCCCCGCGGTCGCCCCAACCAAAGACAGCAGGATAGGGGTTGCTTAGTTTCTTCCGTTAATTGGGGGGCTTAACGCGGGCTATCTTATGTCTTAAGCTCCATAGGGTCTTCTCGTCTTATGTGCATATCCCCGCTTCTGCACGGGGAGATCAATTTCATTGACTTGAAAAAGGAGACAGTCAAGCCCTCGTGGTGCCATTCATACGGGCCTTCATTTAAAAGACAAGTGATTGCGCTACCTTTGCACGGTCAAAATACCGCGGCCGTTAAACATATAGTCACAGGGCAGGCTGGACCTCTTATTCTTTAGAATTTTGCAAGAGGCGATGTTTTTGGTAAACAGGCGAGGCTTAGGGTGTTTGCCGAGTTCCTTCTTTTTCTTTTAGTCTTTCCTTGGGGGCACACCAGTGTGGGGTTAACGGTTTTATGTTAAGTGTTTTTCTAGTTGACTGGGTTGTTGTTTAGTACCCTCTTTGTTTGGGGCCGTTAAGGTTCGGTGGGGGGTCCGATCCGATTTACACGTGTGCGGGGAGAGAAGTAGGCGTTCTCTTATTACTCATATTAGCATAGTCGTTCCCATGGTTGCATGGGATGGCCTGGTAGGGTTAGGGGATTAAGATTAAATTATCAGAATTTAAGGGGTAAAGGAGATGTTAGAGCTTTAACGCTTTCTGTAGGGGGTGGCTGCTTCCAAGCCCACCGGAAACACTTACCTTTCTTTTATTATGATCTTTATCCTCCTGAAAAAGTTGTATCTTGTTTCAAAGGGGCTGTACCCCCTTTGACTAACTCTCGCGGCTTCTCTGGGGTCAGAGGTAAATAGTTGGTTGAGGGGAGAAGCGGGGAGGCTGAACTTCTATCCAATTCTCAGGCAACCAGCTATAACTAGGTTCGGTAGGTCTATCACCTCTACTCAAAGCTCTTCCCACTCTTTTGCAACAGAGACGGGGTCGCCCTACATAAGGCTGTCTTGGAGTAGCTCACTTAGTTTCGGGGTATCAAACTAAAGTGCACTTTGCTTGAGGATTACTGGCTAAAACATGATGCAAAAGGTACGAGGTTAAAACTCTGCTTTTTTAGGCTTATAAGGGGTTTTTTCATTTCTCTTTCAGCTTTCCCTTGCGGTACTTTCTCTGTTGCTCCTAGATCCTTTTCTGTCGCCCATACTGAGGGGGAAAAATGGTTTGTTTGTTAATGGGTTGTGCATTTGGGGTTATTAATAATGATTTGTTGTTTTTAGATGGGAGGGCTAGCTGTTTGGCGTCAGGACAGTCCGATTTGCACGGACAACTTCTCAGTGTAAGGGAGGAGCTTTACTATTTCAGCTATATCCTGATTTGTTCCAAGTGCACCTTCCGGTACACTTACCATGTTACGACTTGCCTCCCCTCTATGCTAGTAATGTTTTAGTTATTAGGTTGAGATGTTTTCGGGGAGAGTGACGGGCGGTGTGTGCGCGCTTCAGGGCCAATTTCAGCGGGACACTCTATTTCCTGCTTACTGCTAAATCCTCCTTTAGACCCACGTTTCAGTGTGTCATCCGTGTACCCTGTGTCAGGGAATGTAGCCCATTTGTTCCCCTTCCATAGGCTACACCTCGACCTGACGTTTTGGGCTGTGCCGATTTTGCCTACTGGTATTCCTTCACAGGGTAGACTGACGACGGCGGTATATAGGCTGCGGGGCAAGGAAGGGTGAGGTTTAACGGGGGGTATCGGTTCTAGAACAGGCTCCTCTAGGTGGATCTAAAGCACCGCCAAGTCCTTTGGGTTTTAAGCTAGTGCTCGTAGTACCCGGGCGGATAGCGGATGTTAGGTGCTATCATTGTTTATGGCTAGGCATAGTGGGGTATCTAATCCCAGTTTGTGCCCTAGCTTTCGTGGGCTCAGATAATATTAAAGCCACTTTCGTGGTTGAACTTCCCGCCCTCAGGGGTAATGCGTATAACAGCTTTGAGGGGGTTCGGCTTTAGTTATTAGGTTGTCTTAACCACCCTTTACGCCGGTGGCTATCAACTCGGGTTTCTCGTATAACCGCGGTGGCTGGCACGAGTTTTACCAACCCTCTTGGCTTTCACTAAGTCAAGCTTTCGCTCATGGCTTAATGTTTATCACTGCTGAGTTCCCGTGGGGGTGTGGCTAGGCAAGGTGTTGTGGGCTAATCTAGGATTGTGCCTGATACCTGCTCCTTGTTCTCGGGCGGAGGACTGTGGGGCATTCTCACAGGGGTGCGGATACTTGCATGTATAAGCTTAGCCAAAGCTGATAGTAAAGTCAGGACCAAGCCTTTGTGCCCACGGGGCTTTTTAGGGCTCATCTTAACATCTTCAGTGTCATGCTTTAAATAAGCTACATTGGC